AGAGATCCACTGCGTGAGCAACCCGACTGTGCGTTACATGTGCTCTACAGGCCGCACTCCATCTTTCTTCCCAACGAGCCCTTTTTTGGATTTGGAAGACGGGCGTTGCGTTCGGTTCGAAAGGCATGGTTTTCAGTATGTCTCCAGATAGGGCCCCCCACTAGTCCGGCTAGCTAGTGAGCGGTTCTTTCGGGCGAGAAGCGGGCCGGGCCCTACGGGCGGGCATCTCCCGCAACGCAAGCTGCATTGTTCGCCACCACCCGAGAAGCAAAAGATTCGAGAGTCCAGGCTTAATATACATGCATAGATAGTGGTCTAATGACAAGGGCCGACGACGGAAGCTCGGGACGGAGCCGTATGATGCGGAAGTCTCACGTACGGTTCCCTGAGAAGGGAGTGGCTACCTACTGGAGCTTCGACCAACCACCACCGGTAAATTCCGCTTTGGGGCCACCCCTTACTCTACCATTATTATAGGGGTATGGGGTTCGAGACAAAGAAAGATCAAGGCAGCATATCAGTTTTTCCTTTATACTTTACTTGGATCTGTTTTTATGCTATTAGCTATTCTTTTGATTCTTTTCCAAACAGGGACCGCCGATTTACAAATCTCATTAACCACAGAATTTAGTGAGCGGCGCCAAATCTTTCTATGGATTGCTTCTTTCGCCGCTTTCGCCGTCAAAGTGCCTATGGTACCAGTTCATATTTGGTTACCCGAAGCTCATGTAGAGGCACCTACGGCAGGATCCGTCATCTTGGCAGGAATTCCTTCAAAATTGGGAACCCACGGGTTTTTAAGATTTTCAATACCCATGTTTCCCGAAGCGACACTTTGTTCCACTCCTTTCATTTATACTCCAAGCGCGATTGCTATAATATATACTTCCTTGACCACTTCAAGACAGATCGATCTTAAGAAGATCATTGCTTACTCCTCAGTAGCCCATATGAATCTGGTGACTATTGGTATGTTTAGTCGGGCGGCGGCCGTTAGGTCACCTATTTTTAGTTATGTATGGACACACAAGACAAGGCCAAAACATGTGTGCCGGGCGTGCGACCCATCAACCTACTAGCAATGGGGGAGAAAACATAGCATGTCGCAACAAAAGCTTGATTCAAGGCGTCAGCAAAACATTGCCGTCTGTTCCAAAAACAAAAGCCCCTTAGCGCCCCGGGACGGGAGTGGGGGACACCCTACGCGCAGGCAACAGCAGCACCGGCTCTACGAAGTCAGAATCGAATCTTTGTGTTGGCTTTCCCAATTCATTCGTGAATCAGAATTCAAGGGCTAGAAGCGAGCGCTTCTAGCTGCTTCGCCTGCTTCTTATTATTGTGGCTATGTTGGCGTGGCGGAAATGAACGAAAAGCGAGATGAACGTGCTATTTTCAAATCGATTGATAGATAGCCTGATCCGTTCTGATAGATCGAAAGAGTAGGAATTATATAGGGAATCCATAAATAAAATAAATAAGAAAGAAGGGGAAATCTCCTATTTCTATCTATTGATAAGACAACTATTCTTGATCCATCAGAAAGAAATCGATATGTATCTGATGGAGTCTACATCGTACGTAGAGCGCCCAATTAGGCCAGCTCAGTTCTCTTATCCATCGGGTCCAATGCACTGGGCTCATCTCATGGATGGAGGGAACAAAATGTAGTTGTGTTGTTGTTGTTCGCCGCCTCGACGCATTCCCTTCTCTCCCCGGCATCGTCCCACACAGAAAGAAAGAGCGCAGAGCCCCGGCCCGACCTTTAGTGTAGGTCCGCTAACGTAAAGCGAGGAGTTGAGCCTGAACTGGCGAACCGAAGTCACTTTCGGAACCATACTTCCTACAGCTAACACGTGTCCAGTCCAGCGGGAACGCGCAGCGCAAAATAACGTAAGCTGCTATACCGAATCCCCCGCTGGCCATCGGGGACCGAGTGGTAAGGCCATGATCCGCAGGGGAACGGATCACTCATTCTTCCATTGGGGACAGGTGCACGAACGACAACTCCAAACGTCACACATCCGTCGCCTACTTACCGTTTAGGTGGCACCAGCGAGATCCAGCTAAGGTAAGGAACTTCGTGTCGCGGCTGCTCCACTCCGCCGCGGTCTCATGAACTGAACTTCGTTGCCTTCCCGCGCGCGAAGCGAATGGGCGCTGTGCTGTGGGTCAGTTTCGGGGCATTCATTTGGATCGACGAGCTTTTTCAGCCCCAAAACTAAGAATCAATGGAATGTCTGTCTATCCATGAACATCTATTCTATCTGTATATCTAGGGGATCTCTCTATACATATAAAATTGTTTTATGGCACGATATGATCGCCTAGCCGTAGCCGCATATTGAGCGCAGCGGATATGCGGGATTTCAGTTGGATCAGATCTTTCGCTTTGACGGAAGCTTTTGGACCTAGCGAAAAGGACTTTATTTTATAAGCCTTCGCGCAAGCAACGCGAGAGAAGCAAGCAAAGTAGAAGCTTTGCCAGAAGCAAGACGAGGAAGCAGAGCTGTCGTATAAGCGGTAGCTTCCCCCGACCTACTAAACAAAAAGACAACAGTCGCGACCTACTTTGATTCAAAACAAAAGAAAGGCGAAGGGTTTGGCAACAAGCAAACGGCTTTCTATCATAGTTGCAAGGGTTCCCTTAACTACTTAAGTTAAGTACCAAAGGCTGCTTTCGGTTGGTAAATAAGGGGGCTGTTCACTACAAGCTATCAGCGCTGTCTTAGATTGAACGTCGACTTATCTTATTGCCGTTCAATCTCTAAGGCGGGTTGACGCTGAGAACGGAAGAGTGTTCGTGTCCAAAGGTGAACAACGCCCTAGCTTCTAGAGTTCGCTGCTTTTCCCAGGCCGGAGAAGGGCTTATACTGCTCGCCTTTGTTTGATATGTTCATTCAGTACCAATACAAACTAAAACTACACCAGGAAAGGCCCCTATAGAAGCTAGAAGTAACCTCTAGTAGTCTAGTAGTCGGCCTAACCAAAACGTCACGACAACAGAAAATGACCCTTATGAATGGAATCTTAAGTAGGGGGCTTAGCCCGCCCGCCTACCAATCAAAGAGGCTGAGAGTTAGCGTAAGCTCGAAGAGCTTACCTTCATTCGCTTCGCGGGAGCCGCACAACACATAGCTGGAAGTCAGAGGGCCCATACTACCTGCCTAACCCCTCGCTCCGAGGGACCTTCGATCGGAAAACACGTTATAAACCACCCCATTCATCTAAAAGAGAGGGGAAGGGGCCTATGTATTTGCATGACTCCTGCGGATTTGACCCTATCTACACCCGGAGCCAATCTCCTATCGGTCCTGCCACCACGCCGCAGAACGGGAGCTCGTGTGGAACCTTTTATTTCTGGCGTAACAGCGGTGGAACGTAAAAAAAGATTACGGTCGCGTAACATAAGGGCCGGAGGTACGGTAAACTCGGCAAAAAGATGACACCCGAAGGGAGGGCCCGGCGCGCACAATCCTATCCTCGTCCGAGTTTACCCCTTGCACTTCGGACAGCCGTCCGTAGCATCATAAGGAGGACCTCCCTTTCGGGGTAAAGTAAAAAAAGGGTACGGTACATAGGAGGCTGGTCTTTCTCAACGTGGTGTATAGCACGAAAAACCTTTCGATAAAAGATAGGGCCGTTCACATGAAATAAGATAATCAACCCTTTCTTCTCTTCTTTCTCTTTCTCGAGGGGGAAAGAGAAAGAGGGTCTTTTGGAGGGAGGGGGAACATTCGGGCGCTTTTTTTAAAATCCTCCACTGCATCCAGGATCACAAGTGGAACGCTAAGCAGGGGGGAGGGGAATTGGGCTGGGCCTACCTATCCCGATAGGACCTCATAAAGGAACGGGAGCTGTTGAGAGGTTCCATATTGCCGAGCCGAAGGGCAGCACTTCTGTACGTGATCGTGTCACGTCGTCTCGTCCCCGCTGCATTGAAAAGTACCTATGCACTCTTTCCGGTTCACTGATAAGGAAGATAGAGTTGGGGTGGGGGTCTACGATGTGATACTCAAGTATGACCCGGGGAGATACATGCTAACTATGGGTAGGGGTAGAAAGCAGGAACCTTTATGTAAATAATTTCGGGGGGTTACAGATCAGATCTCTTATACTACCATCGATCGACAGAGCGGAACGACCAGAAAAAAAAGTGAAGTTAGAAAGCCGTATGATAGGCGGTCACTATCTTGTACGGTTCGGGGGGTAATCGGCGTACTCCGATCAGTGGGGGGGAATCTTTGGCTCTATCGAACATACAGGGAATTGGAGGTAGCATTCCACCGATGTTAAGTCATGGACTGGTTCCTTCAGCCCTTTTTCTATGTGTTGGTGTTCTATATGACCGACATAAGACTCGACTTGTTAGATATTACGGAGGGTTAGTGAGCACCATGCCGAATCTCTCTACCATTTCCTTCTCTTCCACTTTGGCCAATATGAGTTCACCTGGTACTAGCAGCTTTATCGGGGAATTTCCCATCTCAGTAGGAGCTTTCCAAAGAAATAGCTTAGTAGCCACATTAGCAGCGCTTGGGATGATTTTAGGCGCGGCGTATTCCCTTTGGCTATATAATCGTGTGGTTTCTGGAAATTTAAAACCCGATTTCCTCCATAAATTCTCCGATCCAAATGGCAGAGAAGTTTCCATATTTATACCTTTTCTTGTTGGAGGGGCGACCGTCCGTTGAACTACCAAAGAAAAAAGGGTAAACCAATGTGATCATGACATTGTAGGTGCTTGCGATGGGGCGGATGCGACTTCCCTCAGTTGGTTTGGGTGGTATAGCCCGTTGCAGAAGTCCCCCCTTTTTTTGATCCATTTCTTTCTTTAGTCTTTAGGGAGCCAAAGCTTGACTTTACTAATAAAAATAATAAGGCTCGCGCAGGGGCGCTCACGTTTTTTGGCTGAGCCGTATCTTGCTGGGTGGGACCGAGAGCAAGAAAGGACGGGGGGCAACCATGCATGGTACTTCTCGACCGTGTCTCCGAGGGACAGTTGAACGAGCGACTCATGAATGCTGCCGGGTTGGACGAGCCAATAACTCGAACGCGTTCGGTCTGTTTTTTGAGCAAGAATCGCAGCGTTACCTTACCTTCACCATGATACGGACTCCAAGTTCTTATGGCAGAGCGCGAGGAGATTAATCATCAATATGATGATGGGAATGGAAACCAGAAGCACGACCGACCGGGGTCTTCGTGGTCCAATATAAGAAAACCTTCAGTAAAAGTAGTAATGTAAGCATGAGACTTTTTGGTAGTACCGGTGAACCAGATGGCCGCGGCGATGGAATCTGGGACGGAGGACTCGTAGTATCTCTCTAGATCTGGCAAAAGCTAAAGACCCCATAACGTAATTCGAATGGGGGGCTGACCGCTGAGCCCACTCTGGCCTCGCGGGGCGGGCCCCTGTGGTTTCGAGCTGGAGCTGCCATAGCTTATGGCTAGAGCAATGGGAGGGGGCCCCGGCATAGAGAACAGTAAGGATAACGAGCGCTCCGCCCGCTTGGCGGGCGGCAGGAGCAGCGGGCAAGTGCTTGGTAGGCCAACAGCCCAGTGAACCGGGCGGGGCACTCGACGAAAGGGGGGCACACTGAGCAAGTACGATAAATTTGCCCCGCTCCGCTTTATTAAAAGCAAGGACCACTACGGGAGGTCAAACCAAGGACCTATGGAAGTCGGGGCTCGTCCCCGGTCAATATTGGATCAAACAATAGAGGGCCGTAGCACTGACCTCTTTTTTTTTTTTTCAAGACAAGAGGGGAAAAGATCGTAAAGTTCCCTACCGAGACAACAGACACTCTCAACGGATCCTCCGCGCGCTGGGCATACCTCTTCTGTGCGTCTTTCTCGTGGCAGGAACAGAACAACAGGGAAAGACCCGGCCGACCTGCCCAGGGCTCGAGGGCGAGCTTTATTTAAGAGAGAATGGGGAGTGAATCGAAAGGCTTCCGTTTTCGTTCTTGGTTTTTTGGGGCTTTCGGGCTCCTCTCGATCTTATTCGTAGTTGGGAAGGGGGAAGGAGTCTCAATCAATGGACATTAATGAACCATCATTGATGGACGTTGCACATGACACGATCAATTCGACTCAAGGTCCGGCGCTAATAGAAGTTGCTTACTCTCCTAGTAGCGAAGGAAAAAGGCAGGGCTTTTTTCGTAGTCATAGTGGGCGGGTCTCATGAGATCTATGCCGGCCGTCGGAATCAAATGAAGGGGTCGAAGGACCATTCGATTCATTAAGGGGCATAGATCTAGGCCTCTTTGTTTGGTCAATCACCAAAGGCGGGGGGGAACCGCTATGGGCGAGACCCCCCGGCCTCGATTCTTTTGCATAGTCCGGGGGCCGGCCGCTGCAGAGCTGCGGGGCATAGCGGCGCCCTCGCCTGGCGCCATTCCCGGATCTAGCAGCAGACGGGCGGGCCGGGCCTGAATTCAGACCAGACTCTTCTTTATTTTATTTGAGCTGCTCCCACGCACGCAGACCGGAAGATCTCAGTTGTCCTGGACTGGACAAGTACGTAGAGATCTTCGTGGGACCGGGGAGGGAGTCTCAATCGATCTTTTCTAGGATTCCTTATCACGCCACGCACGGAGATCTTTCCATTGATAGAGATAAGAAAGAGGGCTCCCCCCTTGAACAAACTCTTAAAGGTTAGGTTACTACCTGCCTCTACGGAAGAGGTTTACTTTGTACCGCCCGGAGGTCATATAGATAGAAACCCGGAGCGATAAGAACGAAAGCCCTACCCACCAACTACTGGCGCTTCAAAAGGCTTAGATTGATTCTAAGGGCGCTACAGCAAGCTACCTTTTTTTAGGTCGTGTAATAGGGAGGTGTCAGCCTCGAAAGCCTTTAGTACTTCGGTAGGGCGAGCAGCCCTTAAACCAAAAAAAAGGTTTGGAACTCTTCCCGTATTTCTGCATTTCATTCTCTATTCGGCCCGCCTCAAAAAAAAATGATAAAAAAGGATAGGACTATTGATTCGAAGTCACTACGAAAGGGTCGGTCAATAGCATAGCTCTTTCTTTCCCCGGTCTCCTTTCGAAGGAAAGGCCTTCGCATTCCTAATCCGGTAGGGGGCCGGACGGCTTTCTTTGCCCCAGCTTGGCTAATCGCATCCCCGCGCAACGACATTCTTTGTGCGCCCCTTACCGTTCTCGCTCAGTCTTTGCAACGGCTGGGGAGGCAGTCGTAGAAGCGAAGCCTATCGCCACGCCGACCATCAAATACGAGATTGGGCCCCTTCTCAAAGATTTGATGGAATGGCCCAGCCCACCCAAGAGCGCTTATGTAATATGGGAACTCATGGCTGGAAACAATCCTTATGGTTTTGATATCCGGTAGGAATAATCAGAATCAAAGTCCAGGTTGGTTGGTGAGCCTAGTGATAGGAGACTATCTAGCTTGGTTCGGAGAGCACTTGTTGGGTTAAAGATTTTTTTGTTGCTAAATGTTACGGCCTAAATGCTGAACTATTGACCCTACTTGTTCGGATGGGTGTTCACCCCAAAGTGTTCCCGGACCGCATGCATACATACGTAAGTAACTTAGTGCAACATGGCAAATTTCATTGAGAGGAATCAGCAAAGAAAAGAAAAACGGGTCAACATCTTTATGTGTATTTTTGAGAGATTGTCCTCGGCTCGGGCTGAGGAGTGTCCACATGAGTTCGTTGAGGTGTCTACACAGGTTCGAAGACGCTCTTTTATATTCTGTCGAGAGTTCGGATTGCTCCACCTAAGTAGAACGAAAAGAAGGAATTGGAAATTCGGGGAGCCAGAAGCTTCGCTTCCGGTAGCTTGCTTACTCTCCTAGTTAGAAGAAGGCTCTTTGGCGAATTCTTTAGATCTGGGTAGAGTCTCGCTCAGTAAAGAGAGTTGTAGATTCTTAAGATCATGATAAAGTCCCCTTTACTTGATATTCTATTAGTAAAGCGCTAGCGCGCTACAACTAGCATAGCAGCCTGCAGAAAAGGCTCAACGAGCCCCGTACTCCTAAGTTGGAGCAACAAGCAACGGATTGAGCGCATCTTTCCCCTTTCTATTAGTAAGGTTGTCAAAAGGTAGGTTTCTGACTTAGTGCTTGTGCTAAGGAATACCGGTAAGGAAGGGAAACTAAGGCAGCTAAGCCACTACACTAGTACGAAGGAGCAAGCTCCGGCCCCCGTTCTATCCACTAACCATGTAAAAAAAAATGATGGGTGGAATGGCGCGGCGCTTTAGTGTAGGAACCGGGCGGATTCGAACCGACGAATAGAAGTTTTGCAGACTCATGCCTTAGCCACTTGGCTACGGTTCCCTATCAATTCCATGTCTTTCCCCCTTGTCCGACTTTGCTTCACAGGGTGAGACCAGGAATAAAACAGATGCCGGAATGCTTTTGGGAGGAGGGGCACAAACAAATAGGTGGAGATGGATTTTCATAAAAAGTCTCTAAAACTTGAGACTCTAAGAGTTCTCCCTACCTGAACCTTTTCCGTGGCGACAATATAAAGAAGCATTTAGGGATTTGTTGATGATCCATGATTACAAAGTGGATCAAGCCTCTGAAACCGAACTCTTTCTTCCCTCTCGATTCCATCCATATCCCGCCTGAAATCAGAATGATCTGGAATTCCTTTCCAATTCCGTATATCAACTAATGGGGACATCGGAAGGGAAGAGAGAAAGCACCCCGCTTCTTTCTCTCCATCTCTAGAAAAAAAAACCTTTTTGTGCTCTGTCTTTCACTCCAAGCTTTTTTATCATCCTTTATAGTTTTTATTAATATTAGGCTCACCCGGCGGGAGACAAGACAAAGAGAGTATAGTCAGTCAAATGTAGTTTTAGTTAATTCCTCGATTACTTACTATAAATTTATATTAAAAAAAAAATCGTTTGATTTGAAAATGGGTGTACCCGGAACGGGGTTCCGATCTCTAAATAGATCTGCTATAGCTACTCGATCTCGATCAAATGGCTTTGGATCTTTCTCTACATCTGGAATATCTGTAACAGGATATGGAACTCCATAGAGATCTGAAACTGGAAGGGGTGCCCCATACTAAATGAAGGGTAAGGGCCCATACTCTCTCTTCTGTAGATACGCTATCCCTTCCGGCTATGGTATGGGGGAAGTGAGATCTACCGATTGATTTGATATTAGATGAGCGGCCGTCTTATGATCGTTCGGGAGACATGGCCCCACGCGCTACACACAAGGATGAATTGTTATGTGGTCGGTAAACTCTTTCTGCAGGCAACCTATCAAATCAGATCACGTATTCTTTAATTAAGATGTCGTTCCGTCATGTACATGTATTCGGTCTTCCATTTGGATGTTCCTGCTCGTGCCCGGAGAGAGAATGGGCACGACTCCCCCTCTCCCCGTTCTATCGTCCAAAACATGCCGGCCGTTCTCAGTTCCGGGGTTGGGTCGGATAGGACCAGACCAAATCGGCTGGATCTGTGGAATCCAATCGGATCTGATCGTAGCTTCGAGTTCAGGTGCCGTACCGCGGCCGGACCGGAAAGGAAGGGGGCAGCGAACCTCCTGCCAAGAGACCAAGGCCTTCACGGGCTAACTCTCAGCCACTTGTTAGAAGGAAGTAAGTGCAGCTTTCTTGTCGGGGGAAATCAACGGGAAGGAAGGATAAAGGACGTTTCGTTTCGATTCTATTTCCTCCTTTGGTAAGGATTGGCTTTAAGTGATAGGGGATGTGATTGGAATTCTTCTTTTCTTTGTTTGTATCACCGAGACACCCGAAGGGCCGGCCATATGTACCTCGGGGGACCCGGCCCATTCAAATCAAAATAGAACGAGCGCCTACGACTAAGGGGAATGGAATGTCGACCACAGGGTGAGATGATCTTCTAATACGAGGGCGAGTGACTGGTCAAGTCATGAAAGTTAGTCATTTTTATCAACATGGCTGCAAGTGGACTGGGTTTCTGTGTTTGAACTGACTACGACCAAAGAAAGTCGTGGTTACTTCAACAAAAAGAAGAGCGACCCC